AATGAATTGCCTGATAAAAGGATTACCTTGATAGGGTAAATTATGTTGTTAATACTACATTCATTATATTTAATAGAATTAAACTATTTCTAAAAGTATCAAAAACTTTTGTGCATCATACACCAAAATATAAAAAGATAAGCTAATCAAGCTACTGGGCTCATACCCCATTTATAAAGGTTTTAATCCTTTTCTTTTTAATTTTTAACAATTCATCAAAAATTGTATTTTTAATAATTTTGATAATAGGAACACTGATTTCTATTTCAGCTAATTCGTGACTAGGAACTTGAATAGGTTTAGAAATTAATTTATTGTCTTTTATTCCCCTAATAAGAGATAATAAATTAATATCAACAGAAGCCTCACTAAAGTATTTCCTAACACAAGCATTAGCCTCTTCAGTATTCTTATTTGCTACAATTTTATTTTTATTGAATTCAAATAAAATTAATTCCAACTTTTTAATGGAAATAATAATTTTTTCTTCTCTTCTATTAAAAAGAGGTTCAGCTCCATTCCACTTTTGATTCCCTAACGTAATAGAAGGTCTTTCTTGATTAAATGCACTAATTTTAATAACATGACAAAAAATTGCCCCTTTAATATTAATTTCTTATATTATTTATAAGCCTTTAATTATTACCAGAATTATTTTATCAGGTTTAATTGGTGCATTAGGAGGTCTAAATCAAACTTCATTACGAAAATTAATAGCTTATTCTTCTATTAATCATTTAGGATGAATATTAGCAGCAATATATAATAGAAATTTAATATGAATGACATATTTTATTTTTTATACATTTTTATCTTTTACCATAATTTTCATATTTAATATATTTAAAACATCTCATATAAATCAACTATTTACATTAACTTTTCATTCTAAAACAATAAAATTTTTTTTATTTTTTAACTTACTATCACTAGGAGGATTACCCCCATTCCTAGGATTTTTACCTAAATGAATAGTAATTCAATCTTTAACAATAAATAATCAATTATTTTTATTAACATTTATAGTTCTAATAGCTTTAATTACATTATATTTTTATATACGACTATCTTATAGAGCATTTATACTTAATTATCATGAAAATAATTGAATAACTAATTCATTATATAATTCACTTTATTTAAAAACTTTTATAATTTATTCATTCTTTTCTTCTATAGGATTATTTTTAATATTTTCCTTATATTTTATGCTTTAAGGCTTTAAGTTAAATAAACTAATAGCCTTCAAAGCTATAAATATAAGAATAATCTTTTAAGCCTTAGTAAATATTTACTCCTTTAGAATTGCAGTCTAATGTCATTATTGACTATAAAGCCAATTATTTATGATTAAAGAGAATAACTCTCATAAATAGATTTACAGTCTATTGCCTAAATTTCAGCCATTTAATCGCAACAATGGTTATTCTCTACTAATCATAAAGATATTGGAACTTTATACTTTATTTTTGGAGCCTGAGCAGGTATAGTAGGAACTTCATTAAGAATTCTTATTCGAGCAGAATTAGGTCATCCTGGTGCCTTAATTGGAGATGATCAAATCTATAATGTAATTGTTACAGCTCATGCCTTTATCATAATTTTTTTTATAGTAATACCTATTATAATTGGAGGATTTGGAAATTGATTAGTTCCAATTATATTAGGAGCTCCAGATATAGCCTTTCCTCGTATAAATAATATAAGTTTTTGACTTTTACCTCCAGCATTAACTCTTCTTCTAGTAAGTAGAATAGTAGAAAATGGAGCTGGAACAGGATGAACTGTTTACCCTCCCCTATCATCTAATATTGCTCATGGGGGAGCTTCTGTTGATTTAGCTATTTTTTCTTTACATTTAGCAGGAATTTCTTCAATTTTAGGAGCTGTAAATTTTATTACTACCGTAATTAATATACGATCTACAGGTATTACCTTTGACCGAATACCCCTATTTATTTGATCAGTAGTAATTACTGCTCTACTCTTATTACTTTCTTTACCTGTACTTGCCGGAGCTATTACTATATTATTAACTGATCGAAATATTAATACTTCATTTTTTGATCCTGCAGGAGGAGGAGATCCTATTTTATATCAACACTTATTTTGATTTTTTGGACACCCTGAAGTTTACATTTTAATTTTACCAGGATTTGGAATAATTTCTCATATTATTAGCCAAGAATCAGGAAAAAAGGAAACATTTGGATCACTAGGAATAATTTATGCTATACTAGCAATTGGACTATTAGGATTTATTGTATGAGCTCACCATATATTTACAGTAGGAATAGATGTAGACACTCGAGCTTATTTTACATCAGCAACAATAATCATTGCTGTTCCAACAGGAATTAAAATTTTTAGTTGACTTGCCACCCTTTATGGAACTCAACTAACTTATTCTCCAGCTATTTTATGAGCTTTAGGATTTGTATTTTTATTTACAGTAGGAGGATTAACTGGAGTTGTTTTAGCTAATTCATCTATTGATATTATTCTACATGACACATATTATGTGGTAGCTCATTTCCATTATGTCCTATCTATAGGAGCTGTATTTGCTATTATAGCAGGATTTGTTCACTGATATCCCTTATTTACAGGACTAACATTAAACACAAAAATACTAAAAAGTCAATTCACTATTATATTTATAGGAGTAAATTTAACTTTTTTCCCTCAACACTTTTTAGGACTTGCAGGTATACCTCGACGATATTCTGATTATCCAGATGCTTATACAGCTTGAAATGTAATTTCAACAATTGGATCAACAATCTCTTTATTAGGAATTTTATTTTTCTTTTATATTATTTGAGAAAGTTTAGCATCTCAACGACAAGTCCTATTCCCAGTACAATTAAATTCATCCATTGAATGACTTCAAAATACCCCGCCAGCTGAACATAGTTATTCTGAACTGCCTTTATTAACTAACTTCTAGTATGGCAGATTAGTGCAATGGATTTAAGCTCCATATATAAAGTATTTTACTTTTATTAGAATATCTAATGTCAACATGAGCAAATTTAGGTTTACAAGACAGTTCTTCTCCATTAATAGAACAATTAATTTTTTTTCATGATCATACTTTATTGATTTTAGTAATAATTACTATTTTAGTAGGTTATTTAATAATTATACTTTTATTTAATAATTATGTAAATCGATATCTTTTACACGGACAAACTATTGAAATTATTTGAACTATTTTACCAGCAATTATTCTTTTATTCATTGCTCTCCCTTCATTACGGCTTTTATATTTATTAGATGAAATTAATGAACCTTCAATTACATTAAAAACTATTGGTCACCAATGATATTGAAGCTATGAATATTCAGATTTTAATAATATTGAATTTGATTCTTACATAATCCCTACTAATGAATTATCTTTAGATAGATTCCGATTATTAGATGTAGATAATCGAGTTGTACTACCTATAAACTCACAAATTCGAATTTTAGTAACAGCCGCAGATGTTATTCACTCTTGAACAGTACCTGCTCTAGGGGTAAAAGTAGATGGAACTCCTGGACGTCTTAATCAAACTAATTTTTTAATTAATCGACCAGGATTATTCTATGGACAATGTTCAGAAATTTGTGGAGCTAATCATAGTTTTATACCAATTGTAATTGAAAGAATTCCTGTAAACTATTTCATTAAATGAATTTCTAATAATATAAATTCTTCATTAGATGACTGAAAGCAAGTATTGGTCTCTTAAACCACTCTATAGTAAATTAGCACTTACTTCTAATGAAAAAATTAGTTAAATTTTATAACATTAGTTTGTCAAACTAAAATTATCAATTAATTGATATTTTTTAATTCCCCAAATAGCACCAATTGGTTGATTAAGTTTATTTATTATTTTCTCTATTGCATTCATCATTTTTAATATAATAAATTACTATTCTTTTATTCCTTCTATACCTAAATCAAGTCTATCAACTAAAACACAGTCAATAAATTCATTAAATTGAAAATGATAACAAACTTATTTTCAGTATTCGATCCTTCTTCTAATATTTTTAATTTATCTTTAAATTGACTAAGCACCTTTTTAGGAATCTTAATAATTCCATCTGCTTATTGATTAATACCTTCACGATACCACGTATTTTGAAATAATATTTTATTAACTCTTCACAAAGAATTTAAAACCCTTCTAGGACCAGTAGGAACTAATGGTTCAACTTTCTTATTCGTATCTTTATTCTCAATAATCTTATTTAATAATTTTATAGGATTATTTCCATATATTTTCACAAGTACTAGTCATTTAACTTTAACACTTACTCTAGCTTTACCTTTATGATTAAGTTTTATACTATTTGGATGAATTAATAATACTCAACATATATTTGCTCACCTAGTCCCCCAAGGAACACCTGCTGTATTAATACCATTTATAGTGTGTATTGAAACAATTAGAAATATTATTCGACCTGGAACTTTAGCAGTACGATTAACTGCTAATATAATTGCAGGACATTTATTACTTACACTTTTAGGAAATACCGGACCCTCAATATCTACTATCCTATTAAGAGTTTTAATTATCACTCAAATTGCCCTATTAGTTTTAGAATCAGCTGTTGCTATAATCCAATCTTATGTATTTGCTGTTCTTTCTACACTCTACTCTAGAGAAGTAAATTAATGTCAACTCACTCAAACCACCCATTCCATTTAGTAGATTATAGCCCATGGCCCCTCACTGCATCAATTGGAGCAATAACAACTGTTGCTGGAATAGTAAAATGATTCCACCAATATAATATATCTTTATTCCTTTTAGGTAATATTATTACTATTTTAACTGTTTATCAATGATGACGAGATGTATCTCGAGAAGGAACTTTTCAAGGATTACACACAGAAGCCGTAACGACAGGATTACGATGAGGAATAATTTTATTTATTGTATCAGAAATTTTATTTTTCGTATCTTTCTTCTGAGCTTTTTTCCATAGAAGATTATCTCCATCTATTGAATTAGGGGCAATTTGACCTCCTATAAGAATTATTCCATTTAATCCTTTTCAAATTCCACTATTAAATACGGTAATCTTATTAACTTCAGGAATTACAGTAACTTGAGCTCATCATAGTTTAATAGAAGGAAATCATTCTCAAGCTGCACAAAGCTTATTTTTTACAGTAACACTAGGTATTTATTTTACAATTCTACAAGCGTATGAATATATTGAAGCACCTTTTACTATTGCTGACTCAGTTTATGGATCTACATTTTTCATAGCAACAGGATTCCATGGAATTCATGTATTAATTGGAACTACATTTTTATTAATTTGCTTAATTCGACATTTAAATAATCACTTCTCAAAAAACCACCATTTTGGATTTGAAGCTGCTGCCTGATACTGACACTTTGTTGATATTGTATGATTATTCCTTTATGTATCAATTTATTGATGAGGAGGTTAATTAATTATCTATATAGTATAAAAAGTATATTTGACTTCCAATCATAAGGCCTATTATTAATAGTATAGATAATTTTATCAATTTTATTAATAAGTTTAATTATTTTAACAATCTCTATAGTAGTAATATTATTAGCTTCCATTTTATCAAAAAAAACTTTAATTGATCGAGAAAAATCTTCCCCATTTGAATGTGGATTTGACCCAAAATCTTCTTCTCGACTACCTTTTTCCCTTCGATTTTTTTTAATTACAATTATTTTTTTAATTTTTGATGTAGAAATTGCTTTAATTTTACCAATCATTTGTATTATTAAATTTTCAAATCTTTTTATATGAACTACAACATCAATTATTTTTATTTTAATCCTAATTATTGGACTTTATCATGAATGAAATCAAGGAATATTAAATTGATCTAATTAATAGGGTTGTAGTTAATTATAACATTTGATTTGCATTCAAAAAGTATTGATTTTTCAATCTACCTTGAATATGAAGCGATTAATTGCAATTAGTTTCGACCTAATCTTAGGTATAATTTACCCTTATTCTTTAATTGAAGCCAAAAAGAGGCTTATCACTGTTAATGATAGAATTGAGATTCATACTCCAATTAAAGAAGTATGATGTTCAAGAAAAAGCTGCTAACTTTTATCTTTTAATGGTTAAATTCCATTTATACTTCTTTAATTTATATAGTTTAAAAAAAACATTACATTTTCATTGTAAAATTAAAAAAATTCTTTTTATAAATTACTAAAAAAAATTCACCATACTTATTCAAAGATTAATTAATCTCCCTAACATCTTCAGTGTCATACTCTAACTATAAGCTATTTGAATAAAAATAAATTATATATATATAAATAACTACAATTCAAAAAATAAAACTTAACAAATAAATTTTTAAATTATTATTTTGTATTATCTGATTTAATTGAGAATTTTTAACTAAACTATAATATAATTGTTGACCACCAAAATATTCAGATCAACCCTGATCAAAAGACTTTACAACTAATTTACCAACAATTAATGGATAATTTATAATTCCATAAGTAGAAATATAAGGTATAAATCATATTGATCCTAAAAAATAAGATATATCATAATTATTTAAAGCCTTATTAAAAAAAAATAAAGAAGTTATAGAAATTAAATATCCAGTTAATCCCCCTACAATACATACAAATAAAGTTATTAATTTTAAATAATAAGGTAATACAATCACTAATGGACTTGGAAAAATTAATCATCTTAACATACTACCCCCAAAAATTCTTAAAATTAATAATCCCATTATACTTTTTAATATAATTCAACCTTCATCATTCAATATATTTAAAGAACAAAAATTAGAATCCCCAGTTATAGTATAATAAACTAAACGAAATGAATAACAAACAGTTAAACCAGTTGAAAAAAAATATAAAAAAAAAGAAAATATATTAATATAAGATAAAGAAACTATTTCTAAAATTAAATCCTTTGAATAAAACCCAGCTAAAAAAGGTATCCCACATAAAGCTAAATTAGCAACATTAAAACAAGAAGAAGTTAATGGTATTATTAATCTTAAACTACCCATTAAACGAATATCCTGACAATTATTTATATTATGAATAATAGCTCCAGCACATATAAATAATAAAGCCTTAAATAATGCATGAGTTAATAAATGAAAAAATGCTAATTTATAATAACCTATAGATAAAATACTTATTATTAACCCTAATTGACTTAAAGTAGATAAAGCAATAATTTTCTTTAAATCAAATTCATAATTAGCACCCAACCCAGATATAAATATAGTTAATCCAGAAATTAATAATAATAAATTCCCTATTCAAGATCTTCTTAATACAATATTAAATCGAATTAATAAATAAACCCCAGCTGTTACTAAAGTAGAAGAATGAACTAAAGCAGAAACAGGGGTTGGAGCAGCTATAGCGGCAGGTAACCAAGAAGAAAAAGGAATTTGAGCACTTTTAGTTATTGCTGCCAATATCACTAATCTACCAATAATTAATATTTCTAAATCACTTTTTATTACTTCTAAATAAAAAATATAATTTCATCTCCCATAATTTAATATTCAAGCAATAGCCAATAATAAAGCAACATCACCAATCCGATTTGATAATGCTGTTAACATTCCAGCATTATAAGATTTCACATTTTGAAAATAAATTACTAAACAATAAGAAACAAGACCTAATCCATCTCATCCCAACAAAATTCTAATTAAATTTGGACTAATAATTAATAATATTATCGAACTAACAAATATTAATACTAACATAATAAATCGATTAATTTTATAATCACTACTTATGTATTCTTTTCTATAAAAAATTACTAAAGAAGAAATTATTAATACAAAAGATATAAAAATTAAACTTATTCAATCAAATAATAATGTTATTACAATATTTATTGAATTTAAAGAAATTACTTCTCACTCAATAAAAATTCTATAATCATTTATAATAAAAATAATACCCAATAAAAAACTAAATAATCTAAAAAAAAATAATCTAATAAATCTAATTGTACAAATTGATAAATATTTCACGGCTTAAAGAGAATAACTCTCATCATTGACACCACAAATCAATATTTTATTTAAACTATTTAAACATAATCATAACATACACATATCCCCCTTCAAAATTAATAAATTCAAAGGAAATCAATGTAAAAATAAAAGTAAAAATTCTCGAATAGACCCCCCACTAAATGAATATGTACCTGAAAAAATTTTTCCGTGTTGTCTATAAGCATATAAATATAAAGTATAAGCAGCTCTAAAAAATGATAATAATGATAGTATTAATATTGAAACTCAAGATCAACTAACAATTCTATTAATTAAAGAAATTTCTCCCAACAAATTTAATGTAGGAGGAGCGGCTATATTAGCTGAACTTAATAAAAATCATCATAAAGCTATAGAAGGTATAAAATTTAATAAACCCTTATTAATTAACAATCTACGACTTCCTAATCGTTCATAAGAAATATTTGCTAAACAAAACAATCCCGAAGAACATAATCCATGAGCAATTATTAAAGCATACGCACCACAAATTCCTGAATAAGTTATTGTTATTAATCCTGCTAAAACAATACCTATATGAGCAACAGATGAATAAGCAATTAAAGCCTTTAAATCTGTTTGACGTAAACAAATTAAACTAACTAAAACACCCCCTACTAATCTAATTCTAACTCAAATATAATTAAATTTTAAACCTATTAATTGTAAAAAAGATAAAACTCGTAACAACCCATAACCACCTAATTTTAATATAATTCCTGCTAAAATTATCGAACCAGAAACAGGAGCTTCTACATGAGCTTTAGGAAGTCATAAATGAACTAAAAATATTGGCATTTTTACTAAAAAAGCTATAACTAATGAAAAATATAAAATTTCTAAATTAAATCTATAATTATTTAATAAATAAAAATTTATAGTACCTGTAATTTTATAAGTATAAAAAATACCCACCAATATAGGTAAAGAAACTAATAAAGTATAAAATAATAAATAAACACCCGCTTGTAAACGCTCAGGTTGATACCCCCAACCTAAAATTAAAAACAAAGTAGGAATTAAACTTCTTTCAAAAAATAAATAAAATATAAACAAACTTATTCTTCTAAAAGTTAAAACTAATAAAATTAATAATAAAATTATATTAACTAAAAATAAATTCACATAATTACAATATTTATAAACAGATTCTCTAGCCATTAACATTAAAGAAACAATCCATAAACTTAATAAAATTAACCCATAAGAAATTATATCACAACCAAAAAAATAAGAAACAGACATAAAATAATTTCTATATATATTTATTAAAATAAAAATAAATCTTAATAAAAATAAAAAACTTTGAACCATTCAATAAGTATTATTTATTAAACATAAAGGAAACAAAAATAAAATAAAAATAATAATTTTTAACATTGTAAAATATTAAATCTTTGAAAATAATCATTACCATGAGTCCGAATTATTCTAACTAAAATAGAAAGTCCTAATGCACCTTCACATACACTAAAAGTTAAAAATATTATTCTAAAAAAAAATTCAAAATTTAATATATTTAAATAAATAAATAATAATAAAAATAAACTTAAAACAATATATTCTAATCTTAATAATATCGATAATAAATGTTTACGATTAGAAACAAAAGTAAATACTCCTATAATAAATAAAACACTAGACAAAATTCAATTAAAAATTATTAACATTAGTTTTAATAGTTTAATAAAAACATTGGTCTTGTAAATCAAAAATAAGAAATATTCTTTTAAAACTTCAAGAGAAAAAAAATTTCTTTATCATTAATCCCCAAAATTAATATTTTAATTAAACTACCTCTTGATATTATACAATGAACCTTATTAACATTATTATTTATCTTTAATTTTATTTTTTTTTATATAAAACACCCATTAGCTATAGGATTAACTTTATTAATTCAAACAACATTAATTTGTTTATCATCAGGATTAATAACTAAAACATTCTGATTTTCTTATATTTTATTTTTAGTATTCTTAGGAGGTATACTAGTTCTATTTATTTACGTAACATCATTAGCTTCTAATGAAATATTTACATTCTCAATTAAATTAATAATTATAGCAATTACAATATTTATATTAAGAATCTTTATTTTAATTATTGTAGATAAAAATATTTTAACTCAATACACAAATACAGAAATTAAATCAATTTTTGATATAAATTCTTACATTATAGAAAATTCTATATCTCTTATAAAATTATATAATTATCCCACTAATTTACTAACTATTGTACTAATAAACTACTTATTAATTACCCTTATTGCCGTAGTAAAAATTACTAAATTATTTAAGGGACCCTTACGACCTATATTTAATTAATGAACAAACCTTTACGAGTAAAACACCCCATTCTTAGAATTGCAAACGGAGCTCTTGTAGATCTTCCAGCACCTATTAACATTTCCGCATGATGAAATTTTGGATCACTTCTATTCTTATGTTTAATAATTCAAATCCTTACTGGCCTATTTTTAGCTATACACTATACAGCAGATATTAATTTAGCCTTTAATAGAGTTAATCACATCTGTCGAGATGTAAATTATGGATGATTATTACGAACTATACATGCTAATGGTGCATCATTTTTCTTTATTTGTATTTATTTACATGTAGGACGAGGAATTTATTATGGATCTTATTTATTTACTCCTACTTGACTAGTGGGAGTAATTATTCTATTTTTAGTTATAGGAACAGCTTTTATAGGATACGTCCTACCATGAGGACAAATGTCTTTTTGAGGAGCTACTGTAATTACAAATTTACTTTCAGCAATTCCATACTTAGGGATTGATTTAGTACAATGAGTATGAGGAGGATTTGCAGTAGATAATGCAACTCTAACACGATTCTTTACCTTCCATTTTATTTTACCTTTTATTGTTCTTGCAATAACAATAATTCATATTTTATTTTTACATGAAACAGGATCTAATAATCCAATAGGATTAAATTCAAACATTGATAAAATTCCTTTCCACCCATATTTTACTTTTAAAGATATTGTAGGATTTATTGTAATAACAATAATTTTAATTTTATTAGTTTTAATCAGTCCATATTTATTAGGAGACCCCGACAATTTTATTCCAGCTAATCCTTTAGTAACACCTGTACATATTCAACCTGAATGATATTTTTTATTTGCTTATGCAATTTTACGTTCTATTCCTAATAAATTAGGAGGAGTAATTGCTCTTGTTTTATCCATTGCAATCTTAGCAAGTTTACCATTTTACCATTTAAGTAAATTTCGAGGAATTCAATTCTACCCTATTAATCAAATTTTATTTTGATTAATAACAGTAACTGTAATTTTATTAACATGAATTGGAGCCCGACCTGTTGAAGAACCTTATGTTCTAATTGGACAAATTTTAACAGTAGCATATTTTTCCTATTTTATATTTAATCCACTAATTATTAAATGATGAGATAATTTATTAAACTAGTTAATGAGCTTGAAATAAGCGTATGTTTTGAAAACATAAGATAGAAATTAAATTTTCTATTAACTTTACTAAAAAAAATTACTTAAATTAAATAAATTAAAAAAATTTTAAACCCTACAAAAAACAATAAAAAATTCAATGAAAAAGGTAAAAAACTCTTTCAAGCTAAATACATTAATTTATCATACCGAAACCGAGGTAAAGTACCTCGAACTCAAATAAACATAAAAGAAATAAAAGTTAATTTAACATAAAATAATAAAGAAAATACGTCTCTACCTAAAAATATTACACAAAATAATATTCTCATAAATAAAATACTTGCATATTCAGCCAAAAAAATTAAAGCAAATCCACCTCTTCTATATTCTACATTAAATCCAGAAACTAATTCAGATTCACCTTCTGCAAAATCAAAAGGAGTACGATTAGTCTCTGCTAAAGAAATTCTAAATCAAACCAAAGCTATAGGAAATATAATAAATAAAAATCAAATAAATAATTGATATTTATAAAATATTAATATATTATATCCTCCAATTAAAAAAACAAAACTCAATAAAACCAAAGCTAATCTAACTTCATAAGAAATAGTTTGAGCAACTGCTCGCAATCCTCCTAATAAAGCATAATTAGAATTAGAAGACCACCCAGCAATTATCACAGTATAAACCCCTAAGCTTGTACAACATAAAAAAAATAATAATCCTAAATTAAAAGAAAAAAGTTTTACAAACAAAGGTATACACATCCAAACTAATAGAGAAAGAAATAAAGAAAAAATTGGAGAAAAATAATAAGAAATATAATTTGACAATAAAGGATAAGTTTGTTCCTTAGTAAATAACTTGATTGCATCACAAAAAGGCTGAGGAATACCAGCAATACCTACCTTATTAGGACCCTTACGAATTTGAATATAACCCAAAACTTTACGCTCCAAAAGAGTTAAAAATGCAACTCTTACTAATACAAAAATAATTAATAATAATCTACCAACAATAAACAATAAATTTTCTATAAAAAACAAGTACTATCTGTGATAAAATTCACATAAATAAATTCTAAATTTATTGCACTAATCTGCCAAAATAGTATAAATTATTTATATTCAATATAAAAATAATTATTTATTAAATATTAGGTCCTTTCGTACTGAAATATTTTAATTAATTAAAGATAGAAACCAACCTGGCTTACGCCGGTTTGAACTCAGATCATGTAAGAATTTAAAAGTCGAACAGACTTAAAATTTAAGCAGCTACACCTAAAATTATATCTTAATCCAACATCGAGGTCGCAATCTTTTTTATCGATATGAACTCTCCAAAAAAATTACGCTGTTATCCCTAAAGTAACTTATTTTTTTAATCACTACTAATGGATCAACTATTCATAAATTAATGATTTTAAAAATTAAAAGTTTATTAAATTTTAATATCACCCCAATAAAATATAATCAACTATTATAATAAAAAAAATCTACAAAATTCTAATAATTTATATATATAAAGATTTATAGGGTCTTCTCGTCTTTTAATTTTATTTTAGCTTTTTAACTAAAAAATAAAATTTTATTATAAATTTTTATGAAACAGTTAATATCTCGTCCAACCATTCATACCAGCCTTCAATTAAAAGACTAATGATTATGCTACCTTTGCACAGTTAGTATACTGCGGCCATTTAAATTATTCAGTGGGCAGGTTAGACTTAAAAAAAAATTCAAAAAGACATGTTTTTGTTAAACAGGCGAACATTATTTTTGCCGAGTTCTTTATAAAAACTTATCAATTAATCATATTTATACAATATAATATACTAATTTTATCATTATTTTTTTATTTATATAGTTAAAATAAATACTTTAATACATAATTAAAATTTAATAAATAATTAATTTAATAAAATAAATTATAACAATTTTATTAATAATAGCTATTTATAAGCTTATACTTATTAAATTATCTAATAATTTTTAATAATTTATTTCACAGCTTATCCCATAAAATATTAAAATAAAATAATTATTTAATTAATATATTTAATTAAATAATATAAAATTTCTAAATTAAATTTATTTCTTAAAGAACTAGATACCTTTAAAAACGAATAACATTTCATTTCTAATATATTATATAAAATAATTTTATTACATTAACTTTTATAATATATTAACTCTTTTAAAATCGAGAAAATTATTATAAATAATTTTTATTTAATAAACCCTGATACACAAGGTACAATAAATTAAATCTTCTTTTAAAATATTAATTTTTCAAATTATTTCAATTTTCTTTCACAATACTATTTAACTATAATTAAAATTATTTTTTCTTTATAAAATACTTAAACAATCCTTATAATAATTATTTTTAATAATTTATACTACATAAAAATATAATTAATAAATAAAATATAATCAATTTATATTGATTCGCACAAAATTCTTTTCAATGTAAATGAAATGCTTTACTTAATAAGCTTTAAATTGCATTCTAGATACACTTTCCAGTACATCTACTATGTTACGACTTATCTTACCTTAATAATAAGAGTGACGGGCGATGTGTGCATATTTTAGAGCTAAAATCAAATTATTAATCTATATAATTTTACTATCAAATCCACTTTCAATAAATTTTTCAAATTTATATTCATATAAATAATTTTATTGTAACCCATCTATACTTAAATATAAGCTACACCTTGATCTGATATATTTTCTTTTTAAAAATCTTGAAAATTAACTTTCTTATAAAATATTCCAATAACGACGGTATATAAACTGAATACAAATTTAAGTAAGGTCCATCGTGGATTATCGATTAAAAGACAGGTTCCTCTGAATAGACTAAAATACCGCCAAATTTTTTAAGTTTCAAGAACATAACTACTACTACCTTAGTTTTTAAATATACATTTTAAATAATAGGGTATCTAATCCTAGTTTATAAATAAAATTTTTAAGCTTTAATTATTTAATTTAAAATTAGTATAAATTTAAAATTTCACCTAATAAATTTATTTTTATTTTATAAATAATCAATTTAACTCAAACTAAAAAAATTTATTTGTATTATTCGTATAACCGCGGCTGCTGGCACAAATTTAGCCACTACTCTTCAATATTACTATTTCTAAGTTTCCTTAAATAATAATATTAATTACTGCGATTAATAAAAAAATTATTTATTATTAAAATAAATAAAAATTCACACAAAAATTTACATATAAATTAAACTGATAACAAATTTAAAAGCCAAAATAAAACTTTATAATATAAAATAAAATTAAATAATTAATAATTTATATAAATAACATTAACATAAATAAATCTATTTAGTATTTTAAAATTATAATTAAATATCTGTATTAAAAATAAACATGAAAACTCTATTATTACT